GCAGAAAATAGTTTAATTAAGAATTCTAGCTTTGGGAGTTAGGGGTGGGAGTTAAAATCTCCTTTTTCTGGCGCTAGGAGGGAGTCGAACCTTCAGTCTCCGGATTACAAGACCGGCGCTTTATGTTTAAGCTACTAGAGCATTTGAAGTTAATGGTTTTGTTTTCTAATCAGCCTATTAATGGGTTAAAGATTAGAAATAGGGAGAAATAGAGTACGGAGGCGATTTGCCCGATGATAATGAAGGGGTGTTCGACGGGCATTCCGCCGATTCAGGTCAGGATAGCTACATCTGCTACCAGGGCTCAAAATAATAGTTGGGAGAGAGGGCGGAAGGCGAGCCCTTGTTGTTTAGAAGTGTGGAGGAGGGGAACAACTATGAGCACTAAGATAGAGAGTAGTAGTGCTAGCACTCCACCAAGTTTGTTGGGGATTGATCGTAGGATGGCGTAAGCAAATAAGAAATATCATTCGGGCTTGATGTGAGGAGGGGTTACTAGGGGGTTGGCGGGAGTGAAATTTTCTGGGTCACCCAAGAGATTGGGAGAAAAAAGAGCTAGTGAGGCGAGGGCTGTAATGAGGAAAACAAAGCCTAGGAGGTCTTTGTAGGAAAAGTATGGGTGGAAGGAGATTTTGTCTGCGTCAGAATTTAGTCCGACTGGGTTGTTGGAGCCTGTTTCATGTAGAAATAGGGCGTGCAGTAGCGTTGCTGCGATGATTGCGAATGGCAATAGGAAGTGGAATGCAAAGAATCGGGTTAGCGTTGCATTATCTACGGAAAATCCGCCTCAGATTCATTGTACAAGGGCATCTCCTATGTAGGGAACAGCTGATAGGAGGTTTGTAATGACTGTGGCGCCTCAGAATGATATTTGTCCTCATGGTAGTACGTAGCCCACGAATGCGGTTATTATTACTAGTAGTAGAAGGACCACTCCAATATTTCAAGTTTCTTTATAAAGGTAGGAGCCATAGTATAGGCCCCGCCCAATGTGCAGGTAAATACAGATAAAGAAGAAGGAGGCCCCGTTAGCGTGGAGGTTGCGGATAAGCCATCCGTAGTTTACATCTCGGCAAATGTGAGCGACGGATGAAAAGGCAGTTGAAATGTCTGAGGTATAGTGTATAGCTAGAAAGAGTCCTGTTAAGATTTGTGCTATAAGACATAATAATAATAGAGAGCCGAAGTTTCATCATGCGGAGATATTGGATGGGGCGGGCAGATCAATTAGTGCATTGTTGGCAATTTTGAGGAGCGGGTGAGTTTTTCGGGTGATCATGGTTCTCATAGTTGAATAACAACGGTGGGTTTTCAAGTCATTAGTCCTGGTTAGAGCCCGGGTGAGAATTATGACATATTTTCTTGATTTGTTTTTGTTAAGTTTAGTGGTGGGGCTGGTGGGGGTTGCTTCTAATCCGGCGCCGTATTTTGCTGCGTTGGGGCTAGCTATGGCGGGAGGGGTCGGGTGCGGGGTTTTAGTGGGGCATGGTGGGTCGTTAGTTGGTTTAATATTGTTTTTAATTTATTTGGGGGGAATGTTGGTGGTGTTTGCATATTCAGCGGCCTTGGCCGCTGAACCTTTTCCTGAGACGTGGGGGGCAGGGTCGGTAAAAGTTTATGTTTTGATGTATTTGTTTGGGGTGGGAGCGGCAGTGTGGTGGTTTTGGGGCGGGCATGGGGGATACTGAGTTGTTGATGAGTTTAAAGAATTTTTTATAGTGCGGGGGGACATTGGTGGAATTTCTTTAATGTATTCTGTTGGTGGAGGGATGTTGGTGGTGTGTGCGTGAGTATTGTTGTTGTGTCTTTTTGTAATTTTGGAACTAACTCGTGGTCTGAGTCGGGGGGCCCTTCGGGCGGTTTAGATTGTGGAGAGTAGTACAATAATTAGGGCTGTGGAAATTAGGTAAAAGGTTAGGTAAATTTTGATGATGTTAGTATTAATATTATCAAATATAGAGGACAGGGTGAAGTGTAGGGGGTGGAGGCCTTTGGGTCCTATTTCTATTCATTGGCGATCTAGTTTTGTGGCTTGTTTGCCTAGTACTAGGTTAAGCTTAGGGAGGGAGCGATGAATGATTGATGGGAAGAATCCCAGTATGTTGGAGAAGTTGTGGGGAGTCAGGAGAGAGGTAATTTTGATTTGTTTAGAGGCTGTTGTGGATAGTGTCAGGGCAATAATAACCCCCAGGATCGTAACTGCTAGGGCAGCAATTTTAAGGGAAAAGGGCATTGTCATGACGGGGGTATTAGATGGAAGGAAATTTGAGGTAATGATTAGTCCTGCAATGATGCTTCCTCAGGTTAGGCGCTCAATAGACGCGATTACTGCGGGGTGGTTTTCGTTGATTGGGGATAAAGTTGAGAATCGGGGGGAGCCTATAACTACAAAGAAGACGATTCGGAGGCTGTAGACTGCGGTGAAAGAGGTGGCAATTAGTGTTAAGGCTAGGGCCCAGGCGTTTAAGTGAGAGGTATTGAGGGCTTCAATAATTGCATCTTTTGAGAAGAAACCTGTTAGAAAGGGGGTGCCTGTTAATGCAAGGCTACCGATAACAAGACAGGAGGAGGTAAAGGGCATTAGTTTGTGTAGACCCCCCATTTTTCGAATGTCTTGTTCGTCGTTGAGGCTGTGAATAATTGAGCCTGAGCATAAGAATAGTATGGCCTTAAAGAAAGCGTGGGTGCAAATGTGCAGGAAGGCTAATTGGGGTTGGTTTAGGCCAATAGTAACCATCATGAGCCCCAGTTGGCTTGATGTTGAAAATGCTACAATTTTTTTGATGTCATTTTGGGTAAGAGCACAGGTTGCGGTGAATAGGGTCGTTAGAGCGCCGAGGCAGAGGCAGACGGTTAGGGCTAGTTGATTATCTTGTATTAGAGGGTGGAGTCGAATTAGTAGAAAGATGCCTGCAACTACTATTGTGCTTGAATGCAGTAGGGCTGAAACTGGGGTTGGGCCTTCTATCGCTGAGGGTAGTCATGGGTGTAGTCCAAATTGGGCAGATTTTCCTGTAGCAGCCAAGATAAGGCCTATTAATGGGAGGGTTATATCAAAGTCTTTGGATAGTAGAAAAATTTGTGGAATTTCTCAGGAATTGAGGTTTATTGCAATTCAAGCAATGGTTAGGACTAGGCCGACATCACCAACTCGGTTGTAGATAACTGCTTGTAGGGCTGCTGTGTTAGCATCGGCTCGGCCATGTCATCACCCGATTAATAGGAAGGATATAATGCCGACGCCTTCTCAGCCGATAAATAATTGAAATATGTTGTTGGCAGTAACTAAGATGACTATAGCTACTAGAAATAGTAGTAGATATTTAAAGAACCGATTTAGGTAGGGGTCAGAGTGTATATATCATGATGCAAATTCTAGAATAGACCATGTTACATACAGGGCGATGGGGGTAAAGATTAGTGAGTAATGGTCAAATTTAAAGCTAATATTAATATCAAAGTTTATGATATTTATTCAGTTTCAGGTGGTGATAACACTTTCTGTTCCCTGGTCTAAAAAAATAATAAGGGGAATAGTATTGATAAAGAATGCAGTGCTTACAGCGGCTTTGACGTATTTTAGGGCCCATTTTTGGTTTAGGGGGGTTGGATTTAGTGTTGTTACGAGAGGCCACACTAGGATTGCTAGGGTGAGAAGAAGGGTGGTGGTTATAATATCTGCCATAGCTGCTACTTGGAGTTGCACCAAGAGTCTTTGGTTCCTAAGACCAACGGATGAACTATTATCCTTTAGGAGCTTTGAATGAGCCACGGAGTTTAACCGTGGTGGTAGGGATTAGCAGTCTCTATTGCCCCGGGCCTCTTTCGGTGGATAGGAAGGATTTAACTTCCATTTTTAGAACCACAATCTAATGTTTTGTATTAAACTATATCTACAGTACCATCAACCTCACATGATTTCAGGCTTTGTGATAAGGAGAGCAACTGGAAGGAGGTGGAGAACTATTAGCAGATGTTCTCGTGTATGGAAAGGTTGTAGATTAATAATATGTTGTGGGAGGGGGCCTCGTTGGGACATTAAGAATAAATATAGTGAGTAGGCCGCGGTAATTAGTGTGCCGGCTCCTGTCAAGATTAGGGTTCAGGGGGATCAATTAAATAGTGCGGTAATAATTACAAGTTCTCCTATTAAATTTGGTAGAGGGGGGAGGGCTAGGTTTGCTAGGTTAGAGAGAAACCATCAAACAGCTGTTAGTGGAAAGATAATTTGCATTCCTCGGGCTAAGATTATTGTTCGGCTATGGGTGCGTTCATAGGTGGTATTGGCTAAGCAGAATAGGGCAGATGACACTAGTCCGTGGGCAATTATTAATACGAGGGCCCCGGTAAAGCCTCATGGGGTTTGGATCAAAATTCCGCCTGCAACAAGGCCTATGTGGCTGACGGATGAGTAGGCAATTAGTGATTTTAAGTCTGTTTGCCGTAAGCAGATAGAGCCTGTTATTAGTACGCCTCACAGGGCTAGTGCAATGATAGGGTATAATATCTCTTTGGACAGGGGGTCTAGTATGATTATTATTCGTATTATGCCGTAGCCTCCAAGTTTTAGTAAAATTGCTGCTAGTACTATGGATCCGGCCACTGGAGCTTCTACGTGGGCTTTTGGTAGCCAAAGGTGAACTCCGTATAGGGGTATTTTTACTAAGAAGGCAATTAGACAGCCTGCTCATCAAATCTTGTCTCCTCAGGAGCCAAGGGTTATTGGGTGTGAGTATTGAATAATAAGTATTGAAAGGGTTCCTGTGTTTTGGTGTAGCAGGAGTAGGGCAACTAACAGGGGGAGAGAGCCGGCTAGGGTATAGAACAAGAAGTATGTTCCTGCGCTCAGTCGTTCAGCTTGGTTCCCCCAGCGGGTGATAATAATAAGGGTGGGGATCAGGGTTGCTTCAAATATAATGTAAAATATAATGATTTCGGTTGCTCCAAATGCCATGATTAGAAAGGTTTGTAGGGAGGCCAATAGGGTAATGTAGTTTCGTTGACGGGCAATGGGCTCAGCTTTAATGTGGTTTTGGCTAGCGAGAATTATGAGGGGGAGTAGTCAGCAGGTGAGGACTAAGAGGGGGGTTGATAAAGGGTCTGTGCCTATATATAAGTTAGAGGAAGTTCAGCCTGTTTCTGAGGACCAATTAATTCAGCTAAGGCTAATTAGGGCAATAATTAGGCTTTGAAGGGTTGTGGTGGTTCAAACTCATTTGGAGGGGGAGAGTCAAATTGTTGGAAATAACATAATTGTTGGAACTAGGATTTTTAGCATTGTAGTAGGTTTAAGGATTGTAGCCGATCTGTCCCATGAGTTCGGGCTGTGGCAACTAGAAGGGCTAGACCTGCGCCTGCTTCACAGGCTGAAAAAGCTAATAGTAAGATAGGGGCGGCGGAGAAGGCAGTAGATTCTAGTTGTAGTATTCATAGGGCCAGGGCAATAAATAAAGATAGTATTATGCCTTCTAAACATAGTAGGGCTGAAAGCAGGTGGGTGCGGTGGAATGCTAGTCCTGTAAGTCCTAGTGTAAATGCGGAGGTGAAGCTGAAGTAAACTGGTGTCATAAGGGGACCGCGGAATTAAACCGCGGTTTTCTGAGTCGAAATCAGAGGTCTTAATTTGGACTAGTCCCCTATTCGGCCCACTCTAGGCCACCCTGTACTCACTCATAAACTAGGCCTAGGGTGAGGAGGATTAAAATAGTTGTTGCCCATAGAAGGGTGTAGGTGGGACTTAGTAGTTGATTACCTCATGGAAGGGGGAGGAGGAGGGCGATTTCCAGGTCAAACAGCAAGAATAGGATGGCGACTAAAAAGAAGCGCAAGGAGAAGGGCAGGCGTGCAGAGCCTAGTGGGTCAAATCCGCATTCGTAGGGGGAGAGCTTCTCTGCATAAGGGGTTATTTGGGGGAGCCAAAATGATACTGCAGCCAGGACTGTGGAGAGGATAAGAGTAATAAGTGTAACAATTATGATTAAGTTCATTATCTTTCCTTGGGCTTTAACCAAGACTAGATGATTGGAAGTCATTCGTACTAACTTTAATACTAGAAAGATATGAGCCTCATCAGTAAATAGAGACGTATAGGAAGAGCCATACAACATCTACGAAGTGTCAGTATCAGGCGGCCGCTTCAAACCCAAAATGGTGTTCTGATGTAAAATGATATTGGATTTGTCGAAGAAGGCAGATGGCAAGAAAGGTTGAGCCAATGATGACATGTAGTCCGTGAAAGCCTGTTGCCACAAAGAAAGTTGAGCCGTACACTCCGTCTGCAATAGTAAAAGGGGCTTCATAGTACTCCATGGCTTGGAGGGCGGTAAAATAGAACCCTAGAAGGATTGTTAGGGTGAGAGATTGAACTGCTTGTTTGCGTTCTCCTTCTATTAGGCTGTGGTGAGACCATGTTACAGTGACACCAGATGCTAGTAATACTGCAGTATTAAGGAGGGGGACCTCGAATGGGTCTAAAGGAGTAATACCCGTGGGAGGTCAACACCCTCCGAGCTCTGGAGTAGGGGCGAGGCTGGAGTGATAAAATGCTCAGAAAAACCCTAGAAAGAAGAATACTTCGGAGGTGATAAATAAAATTATTCCATATCGCAAGCCTTTCTGTACGGGGGGCGTATGGTGTCCTTGGAAGGTGCCTTCTCGGATGATGTCTCGTCACCATTGATATATGGTAAGGAGTAGTAGAATTAGTCCTAGTGTTATAAGGACGGTTGAGTGAAAGTGAAATCAGATTGCTAGACCTGATGTTATTAAGAGTGCAGCTACTGCCCCGGTTAGGGGCCATGGGCTTGGGTCAACCATGTGGTATGCATGTGCTTGGTGGGCCATTATACGTTTTCTTGTAAATATAGGCTTAGTAGGAGGACAAATACGTAGGCTTGAATAACGGCTACTGCAACTTCTAGAAGTGTTAATAGTACTAGAAGAATAGCGGTAAGGGCTGCCACTGTAGTTATTATGGGCATGAGGGTAATGGTTGCTATCGAGATTAGTTGAATTAGCAGGTGGCCGGCTGTAAGGTTAGCTGTAAGTCGGACTCCGAGGGCGAGAGGGCGAATAAATAAGCTAATAGTTTCAATAATAATTAGAATTGGAATTAAAGGGACGGGAGTTCCTTCTGGTAAGAGGTGTCCTAGAGCTGCGGTGGGCTGGTTTCGGAGGCCAATAATTACTGTGGCCAACCATAGCGGCACTGCCAACCCTATATTTAAGGATAACTGTGTTGTGGGGGTGAAGGTGTATGGTAATAATCCTAGTACATTTAGGGTAAGAATAAAGATTATTAGTGAGGCTAAAATTAAGGCTCATTTATGTCCTGTTTGATTTAGTGGGGTGAGCAGTTGTTGTGTAAAGGTTTTGATGAATCAACTTTGTAGGGAGATTAGTCGGTTATTTTGGTAGCGGCGGGTTGGGGAGGGGATTAAAATTCAAGGGAGAGTAAGTGCAATAGCAATTAGGGGGATGCCGAGGTGTGTGGGGCTTATAAATTGGTCAAACAGGTTTAGTGCCATGGTCAGTTTCAGGTGTCTGATTTAAGTTTTTCGGCATTGAGTGCTGTGATTTCATTTGTGAAGGCGTGGTTTAAGACTTTGTTTGGGATTACTGTCAGGAAAATTAGTCACGAGAATACAAGAATTGCAAATCATGGGGCGGGATTTAATTGCGGCATGTCACTAGAGGCGGTTGGGGGCCGCCAATCTTTAGCTTAAAAGGCTAATGCTAGTCCCTATTTAGCTTCCTAGTGAGGCGTCTTCAAGCATAAGAGAGGATCAGTTTTCAAAGTGTTCTAGGGGGACGGCCTCTACGACGATGGGCATGAAACTGTGGTTGGCTCCGCAAATTTCAGAGCACTGTCCGTAAAACACTCCGGGGCGAGAGGTGATAAAGGATGTTTGGTTTAGTCGTCCTGGGACAGCATCTATTTTGATGCCCAGTGCGGGGACAGCTCAGGAGTGTAGGACGTCTTCAGCTGAGACTAGTACTCGGACTGGGGATTCTATTGGAATTACTATTCGATGGTCTGTTTCAAGCAGTCGAAATTGTCCTGGGACCAGGTCTTGTGTGGGGACTATATAGGAGTCGAAAGCTAAGTTTTCGTAGTCAGTATATTCATAGCTTCAATACCATTGATGGCCCATGGCTTTCACTGTTAGGTGAGGATCATTTACTTCATCCATTAGATAAAGAATTCGAAGGGAGGGGAGGGCGATTAAAATAAGGATTACTGCTGGGAGGATGGTTCAGATAATTTCAATTTCTTGGGAGTCTAGAATATATTTATTGGTAAGTTTGGTGGTGACTATAACAACAATAATGTATAGGACTAGGGTGCTAATTAGGAAAACAATTATTAAGGCATGGTCGTGGAAGTGCAGAAGTTCTTCTATTACAGGGGAGGCCGCGTCTTGGAATCCTAGTTGTGAGGGATGTGCCATTGAGCCGTGAGGCTCAAGATACGTAGGATTTTAACCTACAATTTTGCCTTGACAAGGCAGGGTACTGTTCAATTATACTAGTATCTTATGGAAGAAAGTGACAGAGCGGTTATGTGACTGGCTTGAAACTAGTTTATGGGGGTTCGATTCCTTCCTTTCTCGTTAGTTTGTTTGTACTTGCACGAAGGCTGGTTCCTCAAATGTGTGATAGGGCGGGGGGCATCCGTGTAGCCACTCTACGTTTGTGGAGGTGAGTTCAACAGAGAGTACTTCTCGTTTGGCAGTAAAGGCCTCCCATAAAATATAAAGGAATATTACAACTGCTACTAGGGAGACCAGGGAGCCAATTGAGGAGATAATGTTTCATAGTGAGTAGGCATCGGGGTAGTCTGAGTATCGTCGTGGCATGCCAGCAAGACCTAAGAAGTGTTGGGGGAAGAAGGTGAGATTTACCCCCACAAATATAGTTCCGAAGTGAATTTTTGTTCAGGTGTCGTGTATTGTATACCCTGTAAAGAGGGGGAATCAGTGAACGAAGGCCCCCATAATAGCAAATACAGCACCCATTGATAATACATAATGGAAGTGGGCTACTACATAATAGGTGTCATGTAGGACAATGTCTAAGGACGAATTGGCTAGGACGATACCAGTTAGGCCCCCAACAGTAAAGAGGAAGATGAAACCTAGGGCTCAGAGTAGAGGGGTCTCTCATTTAATTGAACCGCCATGTAGGGTAGCAAGTCAGCTAAATACTTTTACCCCCGTTGGGATTGCAATAATTATTGTTGCAGATGTAAAATATGCTCGAGTGTCCACGTCTATCCCTACAGTAAACATATGATGTGCTCATACAATAAACCCTAGAAGGCCGATGGCCATTATAGCTCAGACTATTCCTATATAGCCGAATGGTTCTTTTTTGCCTGCATAGTAGGCAACAATGTGGGAGATTATACCAAAGCCTGGTAAAATTAAAATATATACTTCTGGGTGTCCGAAGAATCAGAAAAGATGCTGGTAAAGGATGGGGTCACCTCCCCCTGCGGGGTCAAAGAAGGTAGTGTTTAAGTTTCGGTCTGTTAGAAGCATTGTAATGCCAGCGGCTAAAACTGGGAGGGATAGAAGTAGAAGGACGGCTGTAATTAGGACGGCTCAGACAAATAGGGGGGTTTGATATTGTGAGATTGCGGGAGGTTTTATGTTAATAATTGTTGTAATAAAGTTAATGGCTCCAAGAATAGATGAAACTCCTGCAAGATGGAGGGAAAAGATCGTTAAATCTACGGAAGCCCCTGCATGTGCGAGGTTGCTGGCAAGAGGCGGGTATACAGTTCATCCTGTTCCCGCTCCTGCTTCAACTCCGGAGGAGGCGAGCAGAAGTAGGAAGGAGGGAGGCAGGAGTCAGAAGCTTATGTTGTTCATTCGAGGGAAAGCCATATCTGGTGCCCCGATCATTAGGGGGACAAGCCAGTTTCCAAATCCTCCGATCATAATTGGTATTACTATAAAGAAAATTATTACAAAGGCGTGAGCAGTAACAATAACGTTATAAATTTGGTCATCGCCTAGAAGGGCGCCGGGCTGAGCTAGTTCTGCCCGGATGAGCAGGCTAAGGGCCGTGCCCACTATCCCGGCTCAGGCACCAAATACAAGGTAAAGGGTGCCAATATCTTTATGGTTGGTTGAGAAAAATCAGCGCGTGATCGTCACAGGTAGAGTGGCCGAGAGTTAGGCGGTGGATTGTAGCTCCATGAACAAAGGTTTAAGTCCTTTCTCTATCAGGAGTCCCGTGGTGTATTACACGTTAGATTGCAAATCTTAAGAAGTAGGCTAACCGCCTACCGGGGCTTTCCCCGCCTTTTTGGCGGGAGGCGGGGAAAGTAGATGAATGCTCGCTGGCTTGAGTGTCTAGCTGTTAACTAGGAGTTTGTAGGATCGAGGCCTTCTCATCTAGGAAGGCTTTAGCTTAATTAAAGTGTCTGGGTTGCATTCAGAAGATGTGAGATAAAGTCTTGCAAGTCTTATACAGAGATTAGGAGATTTTCACTCCTACTTAAAGCTTTGAAGGCTTTTGGTCTATGTGTTGTCCTAAATCTCTAGTTTGTTAGTGTTTGGGCTAGGGGGGTGAGGGGGAGAAGTAGTAGGGTTATAATTATTAGGGTGGCTAATGGGGCTGTGGCTTGTGTATTTTGTATGCGTCAGGGGGCGGAGGAGTTGTTTGTGTTGGGGGAAATTGTTAATGCTATGGCGTAACAGAGTCGTAGGTAGAAGTACAGGCTTAGTAGGGCGCTGAGTGCCATTATTGTTGCGGTGAGTGGTAGTCCTTGCATGGTGAGTTCTTGCAAAATTAATCATTTTGGTATGAAGCCTGTTAGTGGGGGGAGCCCTCCTAAGGATAGTAGGGCTAGAGCTGCTATGGCTGTAATAGTAGGCACTTTGGCCCAGCTTATTGCTAGGGTATTAATTTTTGTAGCGGCTACTAGTTTAAATGTTAGGAATGTTGCTGATGTTATAATGATATATGTAATTAGTACTAGCACGGTTAGTTGGGGCTTATATTGTGTAATAATGACTATTCAGCCGAGGTGGGCGATGGATGAGTAAGCTAAAATTTTTCGTAATTGAGTTTGGTTTAATCCCCCTCAGCCCCCGATGAAGACGGATAATAATCCCAGGGTTGTTAATAGTAGCGGAGGGGTGAAAGGGGCTATTTGGATAATTAGTGCGAATGGGGCTAGTTTTTGTCAGGTAGCCATAATTAGTCCGGTGGTTAGGCTTAGGCCCTGTATAACCGGGGGTATTCAGAAGTGCACGGGGGCGAGCCCCACTTTTAATGCTAGTGCCATGGTAATTAAGATTGTTGCGGCAGGGTGAGATAAGCAGTAGATGTTTCATTCTCCCGTGGTTCAGGCGTTAATGGTGCTGGCAAATAGGATGGTTGCTGCAGCAGCGGCTTGGGCTAGAAAGTATTTGGTGGTGGCTTCTACTGCTCGGGGGTGGTGGTGTTGAGCTATTAAGGGGAGAATCGCTAGGGTATTAATTTCTAGGCCTATTCATGCTAGGAGTCAGTGGGAGCTTATGAAGGTAAGAGCTGTGCCTAACCCGAGGCTTGATAATATAATTGTGATGACGTAGGGGCTCATTGGTAAGAGAAGGATTTTAACCTACATTTTTGGGGTATGGGCCCAAAAGCTTGATTTAGCTGATCTTACTAGGAAGTGGTGTAATGGAAACACTTGGAGTTTTGATCTCCATGATATGGGTTCAAGTCCCTTCTTTCTAAGGAGCTGGGAGGATTTTAACCTCCATGTGTCACTCTATCAAAGTGGTCCTTGGGCATTCAGGCACGGCTCCACTATAGTTGGGGTGGCAGTCCTGTGAGTGCGACGGGCAGGGCGGCATGTCATAGAATAAGGGCCAATGTTATTGGTAGGAAGTTTTTTCATACTAAATGTATAAGTTGATCATATCGGAATCGGGGGTAAGAAGCGCGGACTCATAAAAATAATATGGATAGTAGGGCAGCTTTTATTATAATGTTTATGGAGGTTAGTTCAGGGGCATGCGGAAAATGCATTGCTCCTAGGAATAGGATGGTTGATAGTGTGTTTATTAGAAGAATGTTGGCGTATTCGGCTAGGAAAAATAGTGCGAAAGGACCTCCGGCGTATTCTACGTTAAATCCTGACACTAGTTCTGATTCGCCCTCTGTGAAATCAAAAGGGGCTCGGTTTGTCTCTGCGAGGGTGGAAATATATCATATGGCAGCTAGAGGTCATGCAGGGATTAGAAGTCAGATAGCTTCTTGTGTCATGTTAAATATTTGGAGGGTAAAGCCTCCTGTAAAGATAATAATTGATAGAAGGATTAGGCCTAGGCTGACTTCATAGGAGATAGTTTGGGCGACTGCTCGGAGGGCTCCAATGAGAGCATATTTTGAATTGGAGGCTCACCCTGACCCTAGGATGGAGTAAACTGCTAGGCTAGAGAGGGCTAGAATAAACAATATGCCGAGGTTTAGGTCAGTCACGGGATGGGGGAGGGGTATAGGGGCCCATAGTATTAGTGCCAGGGTTAGGGCTAACATGGGGGGGGTGAGGAATAAAAATGGAGAGGAGGTTGAGGGGCGGATGGGTTCTTTAATGAAGAGTTTAACCCCGTCTGCAATTGGTTGAAGGAGGCCGTAGGGGCCTACAATATTTGGGCCTTTGCGTAATTGTATATACCCTAGGACTTTACGTTCAATTAATGTTAGGAAAGCTACTGCTAGTAATACTGGCACAATGTAGGCCAAGGGGTTAATAATGTGGGTAATTAAAAGGGTTATCATAATTAAGGGGAGGATTTGAACCTCCGGCTGAAAGGGCTTAGGCCTTTTGCAATTACCGGGCTCTGCCACCTTAATAATCTTATCTTGATTTGGGATTGCGCCCCCCTTTGTTTAATTTAGTTGACGTCATTAAGTTGGGGTGGGGCGTGCTTATAGCAGGGGCCCCCCTTTTCCGGTCCTTTCGTACTGGGGAAAGTGGCATTACAGATAGAAACTGACCTGGATTGCTCCGGTCTGAACTCAGATCACGTAGGACTTTAATCGTTGAACAAACGAACCCTTAATAGCGGCTGCACCATTAGGATGTCCTGATCCAACATCGAGGTCGTAAACCCCCTTGTCGATATGGACTCTGAAAGGGGATTGCGCTGTTATCCCTAGGGTAACTTGGTCCGCTGGTCGGCATGAAGCCGGATCTTTTGGTCAGAAATTCTGCGACTTAGAGGTGTCTCTCTTGGTTTTAGGGGGGTTGCCCCAGTCCGGGTGGGAGCTTTATTTTCTTCCGTGGTCGCCCCAACTGAAGATTGGGATCAGGTGCTATTTAGTTTGACTAGGTCCTTGACATAGGTGATCTTGCATCTTAAGCTCCAAAGGGTCTTCTCGTCTTGTATTTGTATGTCCGCTTCTGCACGGGCAGATCAATTTCATTGACTTGAAAGGGGAGACAGTTAAGCCCTCGTTCCACCATTCATACAGGTCTCCATTTAAGAGACAAGTGATTGCACTACCTTCGCACGGTCAAAATACCACGGCCGTTTAACATGTCACTGGGCAGGCAAGACCTCCTATACGTTGATTTTTGCAGGAGGCGATGTTTTTGGTAAACAGGCGAGGCTTATGTTTGCCGAGTTCCTTCCTTTTCTTTTAGTCTTTCCTATTTTGCCTTCCGGTGTGGGGTTAACGATGCATATGTGTGGAGATTTCTTGATATTTAATATAACCATAATGCCCTCTTTAATTGGGTTCGTTAATTGCTAGTGGCAGGTCCAATTTAGCGTACACATAGGCTAGGAGAAGGGGGTTCCTTCTTATTACTCATTTTAGCAGTATCTCTTCCATGCGGGCATGGATTGGCCTAGTATAATTAGGGGTTTAAGATAAAATATTTAAATAATAGATTGTAGTCTGCCGGAGCTTTAACGCTTTCTGTTCAGATGGCTGCTTTTAGGCCCACTGGAGCGGCGTATCTTATTTAGTATAATCTTTAACCTCCTGGTGAGGTTGTGTCCTGTTTCAAAGGGGCTGTACCCCCTTTGACTAACTCTCGTAGGTTTCTCGGGCTCATTAGTATAAAAATATTTGTGAGATGAGGAGTACGAGGCTGAACTTCTATTCATTTCTTAGGCAACCAGCTATAACTAAGTTCGGTAGGTTTGTCACCTCTACCCGGAGATCTTCCCACTCTTTTGCTACAGAGACGGGTTGGCCCTAATTAATAGGCTGTCTCGGGGTAGCTCACTTAGTTTCGGGGTCTTGAACTAAAGTGCGCTTTGCTCTGGGGGCTGGCTAAATCATGATGCAAAAGGTACGAGATTTAATCTCTGCTTTATTGTGCTTTAATTATTTGTTTCACTTCTCTTTCAGCGTTCCCTTGCGGTACTTTTATTATTGCTTTGTGGTGCCTTTTCTGTCACACATACTAAGGCGGGAGAATGTTTTAGTTTGGAGTGTTGTAGGTCTTTTAAATGTTGTAATGTTGTTTTAGGTGTTTAGGTGGTTAAGCTAGCTGTTTAGCTCAGGGCGATCCAATTTGCATGGATGTCTTCTCGGTGTAAGGGAGATGCTTGGCTATCTCAGCCACGTCCTGATTGTTCCAAGTGCACCTTCCGGTACACTTACCATGTTACGACTTGCCTCCCCGTGTTGATGTGTAATGTATTAGGAATGTTGGGTGAATTTACAGAGGGGAGAGTGACGGGCGGTGTGTGCGCGTCTCAGAGCCTAATTCAAAAGGACGCTCTATTTGCTTTTTACTACTAAATCCACCTTCAGGCATTATTTTCATGGTGCCATTCGTTTAATATTCTAGATGTAGAAAATGTAGCCCATTTCTTCCCACTTCGTACGCTACACCTCGACCTGACGTTTTTGGGTGGGCCCATTTTGCTTACTGTTAGGCCTTCACAGGGTAAGCTGACGACGGCGGTATATAGGCGGGATAAACAAGAAGTGGTGAGGTTTAACGGGGGTTATCGGTTATAGAACAGGCTCCTCTAGGTGGGTCTGAGACACCGCCAAGTCCTTTGGGTTTTAAGCTGTGCTCGTAGTACCCGGGCGGATGTGTGTGTAAGAGTACATCTGGGTTTAGGGCTAAGCATAGTGGGGTATCTAATCCCAGTTTGTTTCTTAGCTTTCGTGGGGTCAGGTGTGTTTTAAAGCTACTTTCGTGTTAGGGCTTCGTGCCCCCGAAATGCGTATGACGGCCCAGGGGGTCTTTAGCTTTATTTCTTGTTGTCCTTAACCACCCTTTACGCCGTGGCTAGCAACTAGGGTCTTTCGTATAACCGCGGTGGCTGGCACGAATTTTACCGGCCCTAATAGCCCTAACTAAGTCAAGTTTACACTTATTGCTTAATGTCTATTACTGCTGAGTTCCCTTGGGGGTGTGGCGTAGCAAGGCGTTTTGGGCGGAACTAGAAAGTGTGCCTGATGCCTGCTCCTCGTCCCCGGGCAGGGGATTGAGGGCATTCTCACAGGGGTGCGGAGACTTGCATGTATAAATTGGGCTAAAGCTGATAGTAAAGCCAGGACCAAGCCTTTGTGCTTTTGGAACATTTCTAGGGTCCATCTTAACATCTTCAGTGTTATGCTTTGATTTAAGCTACAATAGCTATACAATATGATGCGAATTTATAACACTATATATCAACACATATCATAGCTTGTTGAATACGCCAATCGGGCCTTACCTGGTTTAGGGGTTTAACAGGATTAATTAGGACTTGTACGGCATGGGGGGTAGGGGGGTTTACCGCGCGCGAAGCCCAGGGGGATCTTAGGGAGGTATGTGGAAACGGCAATATCAGTTATGTACTTGATAGAGAGTTATGTAATTATTTCAGGTATGTCATTAAAGCATTACATTTTTGGTTGGTTTGAATAAAAATTAGTGCAACCTTGAATGTTTGTTGATTGCCTGCATGAAGTATGCCAGATGAAAGTGATCCTAAAAAAGAAAGAACCCCATGCCTATAAAAGAATGCCTTGGCTTGGGGGGTGTTTGCTACAGCGAAGTTACACCAATAAGCGATGTCAGGAAAGTTCATATTATGAGGAATTATAAATGTATGGACCTGAAATAGGAACCAGATGCCAGTAATAGTGCAAGTTGTGTCACCCCCACAAATTTTGTCCCTGATCGTTCAAGGACCGTGTATCTTAAGGTATTCGGGGATGGTGGTCTCTTACTACATAGGATGTTGGTTAGCAATATTAGTTGGGTAATGCATAGAAAATGGTTATATGGAGGTATTAGGAATTATGCAGTTGCTCATTTTAAGATAAATTATTTATGAGTTTAAATTATTATGGTTTATGTACGGCTTATTTTAATGTTTTAAACAAAAATGTTTAATATAGGTACTATGGGGATATACCATATAATGATTTAAACCATGATGTAATATTATACATAATATGTACTTAAACCATGATGTTGAGTTATACATATTATGTACTAAACCATAGTGAAGTTGTGTGTGTCGGGGAATATTGGTTATA